AAGAGGTCAACAATGAAATATCAAATCAACTTGTTGGTCTAATGGTATATCTCAGTTTAGAGGACAAGACCAAAGATCTGTATTTGTTTATAAATTCTCCGGGCGGAGAGGTAATATCTGGAATGGGAATATTTGATATTATGCAAACAGTAGAAGCAGATGTACAGACAGTATGCGTAGGATTAGCCGCTTCAATGGGATCTCTTCTTTTAGTCGGAGGAGAAATTACCAAACGTCTAGCATTCCCTCACGCTTGGCGCGAATGATTCTTATTTTCTTAATTTTTAGAAAAGAAAAAAAAAAACTATGCCTAAACCAATATTAAGTAAAAAAAGCATGGCACTTCGAGTTCGATATGCAAAAATAATTTTTTTTTTTCAAAACCATTAGATTATATATCGAAAGAGTCGTATGAAAAAGGGATAGTTACGATTTTATATAATTAGAATACTCTATTTTAGTGTCACAATTCTTTTTTGTTTTCATTTTTCATAGCAGAGACATTTAACAACAACATTAATTATTTTAATTGAATTCGAAAACAAAAAAGAAACTTTTGGATTGCTGAATAAAAAACTACACTAAATAAGAGAGCAACGGAATCATCATATTCTTTAAAAAAGATTCTCAAACAAAAAAGAAAGGTGATTATTATATTTTGGATTAGTTACTGATTTGAGTCTGATAGACCCGGTATATTTTATATATATTTTATATTTCTGCAATGGAAGGTAGATTTCATATTTATAGTAGAGCCGAGCCGTATGCTATATAAAAAAGATGCCTGTACGGCTTTAAATTGAATTTATTTTTTATATGCCCTACCTTATAATCCAAGATTAGGAAAAACTCCTATTCTGTTAGACTCTCAGCTCAGGATAATGATACATCAACCTGCTACTTCGTTGCCTGACGAACAATCAGGAGAATGTCTACTGGAAGCGGATGAATTATTGATAATGCGAACCGATATGGTAAAGATTTATGTACAAAGAACAGGCAAACCTTCCTGGCAGATATCCAGAGACATGAACAGGGATCTTTTTATGTCAGCAGAAGAAGCTCAAGCCCACGGAATTGTTGATACGGTCTCAGATTAAAGTCAAAAAAAATAATTTTAGATTAAAATAACTCTTAAAATAACTAAAATAACTCAGATTTAAGGGGGTGATGAGATGTATGTACTTATACACTTTGTTTTTGAAGCTTTTGAAGCTTTTGAATCGACTAATTATTAACGTGTTATTCCCTCTATGGCATTTTCTTTTGAATTTTTTGAAGCGAGTAATTAATAACGTTTTATCCCCTCTATGGCATTTTCTTTTGAATTTTTTGAAGCGAGTAATTAATAACGTAAAGTTATTTTTACTACTCAAAAAAATGCAGTTTGTTAGAATATTCAAGAGATTTCTTCGTGAAATAAAAAAATTCTACGAAATTTTTCTTGAAATAAACAACGATTATAAGTTTTTTGTAATGTTCATAATGGTTTCTAAAAAAAAAATCATAATCTTTTCTAAAAAAATAAAGGAAGCTGAAAGAAAAAAAAAAAAGGAAGCTGAAAGAAAAGAAAAAAAAGGAAGCTGAAAGAAAAGAAAAAAAAGGAAGCTGAAAGAAAAGAAAAAAAGAAATAAATATTCTATGGCAATTTATCAATAAAAAGTATAGTAATTATACTACTATACTTTTTATCTTTACTTAAAAGCAGTATTCATTCATGAATAATAAAGGATTACTCAAATACCCCTTTCCAAAAAAGTATTACTCAAAAGTATTATCCCCCAACCATTTCCAAACAAAGTATTATATACTCAAAAGGATTACTCATGAGTAAGAAATTAAAAAGTATTCCTGAAAGGTATTACCCATAAATACAGCATTTGCTATTTTAGCTTTTTAATTGTCTTTTAGTTGTTCTTTACTTTAAATCGTCTTACCAACCGGATTTTATAGAATCTAAAAAATTCATAATTATCCGGTTAGGATTGATCTAAACCAGCTCATTATATATATATGACTCACCATGCCAACAATAAAACAACTTATTAGAAACACAAGACAGCCAATCCGAAATGTAACAAAATCTCCCGCTCTTCGGGGATGCCCTCAGCGCCGAGGAACATGTACTAGGGTGTATGTGCGACTCGTTTAGATCATAGACTAAAATATAAAAATCTAGTCTATTAATAAGAATTATATATATAATTCTATATGTGTATAAAATTTATGGTTTCGATTGGTGCAAACCGAATCACCTTAATTTGTAATTTAAGATGAAAAATACTTTCCCATTGGTAACAAATAGTTATCCATTAAGCGGGAAAAATCCAATTTTAAATAAAAAATTATGCCCTAAATTTTGCAATAACGGACTAAGAGGGTCAACTACCCAGCTAATCTTCATACTTAAATACCGTTACTGTATAGTTAGATTTTGTTGTGAAAGACCTATTACTAGATATTTCATGGGTAGAGCCCATAAGTGTGAACTGTACAAGTTCACAATAACATTGATTGAATGAGGATTCAATGAAAGAAGGGGCTCCGGTGTATAGAGAGGACCTCACCGTTTAACAAGTAATCATAGAAACGATGGAACCCACCATTTCTTTGTCTATTTCTATTAAATTAACTATGCTTTTTTGAATACCTAGTAGCAATAGAATTTCTTATTAAGAGGTTATAAATACTTAGAAAAAAAAAAAATCGTGGTTGGGAAGGTTATAGCAGCAAAAGCCATTGGAATTTTTATTTTATACATTGGAAGAATCCATTTTGTTATTAATAGACTAGGAAGGATAAAAGAATAACTGAAAGAAAAAAATAAAATTGTTATTCATCAAAGTCTCATTTATTCAATGACCAGAGTTAAACGAGGATCTATCGCTCGAAAACGGAGGACAAAAATGCGGGTATTTACATCAAGCTTTCGCGGAGCTCATTCAAAACTTACTCGAACTATTTTACAACAGAAAATAAAAGCTTTCGTTTCGGCTCATCGGGATAGAGATAGGAAAAAAAGGGATTTTCGGAGTTTGTGGATCAGTCGAATAAACGCAATAATTGCCCAAAATATAAACAACGTATACTATATTTATAGTAAATTAATGTATAATTTGTACAAGAGTCAATTGCTTCTTAATCGTAAAATAGTTGCACAAATAGCTATATTAAAAGGGAATTGTCTTTTTATGATTGCCAAGGAGATCATAAAAAAATAAAAATTCCCCGGAGACTCAACTCCGGGAAGGTGGTAGAATAAAAGAGATTTGTATGATAAAATAGAATTCATATGACAAAGTTATCAAAATAAATAAACAACCACGCTCAAAAAAATTATTCTTCTTCACCTATTATCTTTTTTCTTACAACGCAACATCCTCGATAGGATTGTCGTATTTTTCGAAAAAAAAAAATATCAATCCGCATTGAATTTGAGTTTCGATTCAAAATGAAATTTACTTGAAGAGTAACGCTATTTTTTTTTTTTTTTTAGAACAGTAGTAGGAGTTCTAGTGATCGACTCGCTTTTTTAATATTTTTTTTTTTCATTATTGACATATTTTTTTTTTTCATTATTGACATATTTTTTTTTTTCATTATTGACATATTTTTTTTTTTCATTATTGACATATTTTTTTTTTTCATTATTAACATATTTTTTTTTTTCATTATTAACAAAAGGTAACGAATTAACAAAAGGTAACAAAGATAAAATACGAGCTTGTTTTATAGCAACCGTAATTAATCGTTGTTGTTTTAAGGTTGATTTATTCACGCGTCTAGATAATATTTTTCCTTGTTGACTAATAAGTCGATAAAGTAAACTCATGTTTTTATAATCAATTCGATCCCCCGATTGGATCGGGGACAAACTCCTACGAAAAGATTGCTTAGATTTAAGAAAGAGTCGCTTAGATTTATCCATGGTTTGTTTATTCCTATACCGAAAATCCCATTTCTTATAAAAAAAAGGATTTGTTTTATTTATATTCTTATTTATTTTTTAATATATATTTATATTTGTTATATAAGGAAATATATGCTATTTATAGATTGTTATATATAGAATATAATTTCTAATTTATAGAATTTACCTCCTAAGGGTGACACACAAGCAATCCATTTTCTCTATTTCTTTATCTCGACGTGAATCGTATGTTTGCAACAAAAGGGACAGAATTTTCTCAATTCCAATCGACTAGGTGTATTGTGTCGATTCTTTTGAGTAATATATCTAGAAATACCCCTAGATTCCTTATTAACACTCTTTTTATCACAACTGCTACATTCCAAAATAACAGTTATTCGTATATCTTTACCCTTGGCCATGAACCTCCTTTGGTTTTTTTTTGATTCACTTAACTCTTCTATTTTAAGATTCGAAGCGAAGAAGAAAAAAGGAACGAAAAAAGTATAAGTTGATAATTCAAAATCAAATTATGAAAGATTTTGTTCCAATTAATTTTATATAGTACAGTAATAATTCAGTAATACAATGATTTAGAACTATATTTCGAATCACAGTACAGTATTTCATTTTTCATTTAAATATCTTGTATGATATTATTGATCCGCCCAAGTATTCTATTACAATTCCATTTCTGGTCTCACTCTATTATTAAATTAATAGCAATGGAATTGAATTAATACTTCAATTCCATTGAAACCTGGGAAAAACTCCTAATTTCACTGAGGCCAAATCCACCTTTCTTAATTTAATTTACTCTTTTTTTTTCGAACTTATTCTAGTCTAATTAGAAAAAAAAAAAAACGAACGAAGAGGGATTTAATCAGAGATATTTTATTGGATCTCTAATCTTTGTCACCCCTTCCCGTGCCAATAACTAGAATCAAAAAAAGGGGAATGTCAATGCATCCGGGAATAAACGATTGATTTCTATCAAGAGACCTGCTAGAACCGCGAACCATAGAGTACTTGCCACTGGTGCCACAGAGAGATATGTTTTTAGATCTCGCATTTCAAATCCTCCTTCGTT